TTAGGAGTTAAACTTCCATTTGTCCATATTTCGAGAAAAAGTAGTTCTTGTTTTTCATTTCCACTCACATAAGAATGGATACTATGATTTGCATTTCGAACAGGCATGAATATAGCATCTATTGGATAACTTACATTTTGAAAATTTTTTGGTGTTTTTATCCGATATCCGCGATTTCTCTCGATTTGTAATTCAATACACAAATTAATTGGTTCTGTTAAGTTAGCTATATGCTGTGTCTTATCAACGATTTCCACATAAGGTGGTAAGATGATATCGTGAGCAGTTACATATCCAGGACCCTTGATACAAATAGACGCATCACAGGTTCCATACAGATTACTTCTCAATACTATTTCTTTCAAATTCATTAAAATTTCATGTACGGATTCTTGAATGCCCGCTATGGTAGAATATTCATGTGGTATTTTCTCGGATTTTGCGCATGTAATACATGTACCTTCTATTTCTCCAAGCAAAGCTCTTCGCATTGCAATGCCTATTGTATCTGCTTGTCCTCTCATAAGTGGAGCCAGAATAAAGCGTCCATAATAAAGACGCTTACTGTCGGCTCTTGATTCAACACACTTCCACTGTAGTGGCCGAGTAGAAACTATTACGTTCTCTTGAACCATAGTAATATTATTTGATCAAATCATTGAATTATTTATTTCTCTTGAAATACCTTCAATGTTTATTTTTATACACGTCTTTTTTTAGGGGGTCTGCAGCCGTTATGTGGCATAGGAGTTACATCTCGTATGAAACTTAATAGTATACCACTTCTACGAATAGCCCTTAATGCCGCATCTCTTCCGAGACCCGGGCCTTTTATCATGACTTCTGCTCGTTGCATACCTTGATCCACTACTGTCCGAATAGCATTTCCTGCTGCGGTTTGAGCGGCAAAGGGTGTCCCTCTTTTTGTACCCTTGAATCCACAAGTACCGGCGGAGGACCAAGAAATTACCCGACCACATACATCTGTAACAGTTACAATAGTATTGTTGAAGCTTGCTTGAACATGAATAACTCCCTTTGGTATTCTACGCGCATTTTTACGTGTTCCCATATGTCTATTTTTACGGGAACGAATTTTTGGTATAGGTTTTGCCATATTTTATCATCTCATAAATTTAAGTCAGAGATATGGTATGGATATATCCATTTCATGTCAAAACGGATCCTTTTTTTTGCTTTGGACGTTGGATACTTTAGATTTATAGAGTACCCCCCCCCCCCTTTTTTTTTTCTAAAAGTTATCCTTGTCTTTGTTTATGTCTGGGGTTGGAACAAATTACTATAATTCGTCCTCGCCTACGAATCAGTCGACATTTTTCACAAATTTTGCGAACGGAGGCGCGTATTTTCATATTTGTCGTTCCTTAACTTAATTCTGAATCTCTTTATTGGAAGAAAATAAATTTCTTTAAATTTTTAATTTCGAATTGTACCTCCACGAAATAAATGTTGAAATTTAAAAAACCTCCTAATCACTATCACTAATCATTCTAATTGTTGTTTCAGAGTCAATAAATTCTGGTTGAGTCATAATGACTTTCCTCAATTTTGACGCTATTTACTGAATAGCTCTGTATAATTTATGTAAAAATGAATTATGTCGAATGCGTTTTGAAACATAATCGAGAATCCAATTATCATTATCTAACCAAATCAAGAGCATACTGTTGGAAAGTGATATTGTATCTCCACGATCAGAAATTAAACTGTAATGAACCCGTTTTTGGTCTTTCGTTTGGGGTATCAACTAATGTGGGAGGCGTAATCCCACTCCTTATCTTGTGTCACAAATATGAAAGCTCCATATCTAATTGGGATATCATAAAGATTACCATATATAGCACAAAATTTCTCCACCGATTCTTTCTAGTCGAGCCTCTCTGTCTGTCATTATACCCCGAGAAGTAGAAAGAATTACAACCCCCATGCCGCCTAAAATTCTCGGGATTCTTTGATAGTTAGAATAGATTCGTAGACCGGGTCGACTGATCCGTTTTAAATTTAAAACAATTCTATTTGGTCGCGTCCGATTTCTTCTATGTCGTAGGGTTAAAACTAAAAAACTTTTGTTACTTTCCTGATGTTTCCTCATGTTTTCAATAAAACCTTCTCGTAAAAGGATTTTTACAATGTTTTCACCGATGTTAGTATATGGTATTTGAACTGTTCTTTTTTTATTCATGTCAGCATTTCGTATATAGGTTAGTAGGTTACCAATAGTGTCTTTACTCATAATAAACTATTATTTTAGTTGTTCCCGAATTTTGCTATAATCAACATGCTCTTTTTGAATTATTTCTGAATTTTTAAACATTTATGAATTATTAAAGGCATATACCTGAGACACAAACAATCTACTTAATTAACTTAAATATACTAATTAATCAATTTCATTCAAATACTATAAACTGTAAAACTGTATTGTGTCTTAATCTTATAATACTTCAGGGGCTAATGAAACTATTTTAGTGAAATTTAACTGTCTTAATTCCCGGGCAATTGCCCCAAAAATTCGAGTTCCTTTTGGATTTCCTTCTTGATCAATAACAACCGCAGCATTGTCATCATATCGTATTATCATACCATTTTTACGTTTGAGTTCTTTACAAGTACGTACAATTACGGCTCTGATCACTTCTGATCTTTCGAGTGGTGTATTTGGTATTGCTTCCTTGATTACAGCAACAACAACGTCACCAATTTGAGCATATCGTCGATTACTAGCTCCTATAATTCGAATACACATCAATTTTCGGGCTCCGCTGTTATCCGCTACATTCAAATGGGTATGAGGTTGAATCATTTTTATCTCTTGTTTCAATGCAAAGGTGACGTAAAAAAAAAAGAAATATTGTTTATTCAAAAGAAACCTACAATTGTTTTTTTTATCCTATTTCTTTTGGTTCTACACTCCTATCCTGAAATAATGAATTGAGTTCGTATAGGCATTTTTGATGCCGCTATTGAAATAGCTTTTCTGGCTATATTTTCTGGTACTCCGCTCATTTCATAAAGTATTCTACCTGGTTTAATGACAGCTACCCAATATTCGGGAGATCCCTTTCCTGAACCCATACGTGTTTCTGTAGGTCTTATTGTAATTGGTTTGTCTGGAAATATACGTACCCATATTTTTCCGCCGCGGCGTGCGTTTCGGGTCATTCCTCGCCGTCCTGCTTCTATTTGTCTAGATGTGATCCAAGCAGGTTCAAGCGCTTGAAGGGCATATCGGCCAAAGCAAATATGATTACCTCGAAAAGATATTCCTTTCATTCTTCCTCTATGGTGTTTACGAAATCGGACTCTTTTGGGGTTATAGTTGATGGTTATTTATTACTTCCATCTCTACTACAGAACTGGACATGATAGTTTCATCTCATCCAGCTCCTCGCGAATGAAACAATTATAAACTAATATACATCTATTTATATTTAATGAATAATATATGGAAACAATATATTAAATCATACGAGCCGTTGATAATATATTATTAATTCGTATCTCCCCTTTTTTGAGATATAAATAAAAGTGCATTCAATCTAGAATTGTATCAAATTCGGTTTAGTATAAGGTTAAAACGAATCTTTCTTTTACTTGGCCTTTTATTAGGTCGACTACAATTTAGAAATCCTAAAAATTTTCGCGGGCGAATATTTACTGTATTTAATATTCAGTTTATAGGATTAGTTCATGACATGACTTTTATTGTAGGATTTATTCATGACATGCCTTTTAAATGAATTGGTTCTTAGTTTGTTCCGCCATCCTACCCAATGAATCATTAGGATTCGTTTGCAATAGAATCTTATGGAATCACAGGTTCTGTCGTTCCCATCGCCTCGCGATTAATGGTTAGGTCTAAATTCTACAATGGAGCCCTTAATTAAATTTGTTCTTGAGTCAACCTCCTCAGTCTTTATTGACTCAGGGCTCTTGATTCTTTTATTCTTTGTAAAAATCAATAAAAAATATTTCTTTTACATAGAAATTTTTTTTTTAATTAGAACTCAATCAGTATTAATGCTTTATTACATTTCCCTTTATGAAATGAATTATTGACCTTACATATTGGAATTCTATATCATTAATTTTTTCTCTCTTTCTCTCATCCTTCCATTTATCCACATACTTTAGTTTCACAACTGATAATCAAATAGGTTTTTCTTTTTTTTTTTAACATTTCAGTTGCTACAATGATATGACCAATATATCATATCGCGACCGATTCCTTATATTCAGATAATGCGAAAGGATGAGTTGGTTATTAGTTCATACTATGACTATGGGCTGGTCTTTTTTTTACTATAATCCTAAAAAAACCAACGAGTCGCACACTAAGCATAGCAATTATCTCGACTCAAATGATTAATGTAATTTTTATTCAACCTTTATAGAATTCTTGTTTTTTTGTTTTGATTTAACATAACATACAAAAAAAAGAATGAACGAAATTTTTTTCTTATATATACCTGATTGATCTAAAGATAAATCAAATAACTAATGCCTTTTTACTCGTCTACAAATATCCAAATTTTGATACCTAATGCCCCATAGATAGTTCTAACTGTATAGGAACAGTAATCAATTTTAGCTCGGATGGTTTGTAGAGGCACTCTACCTTCCCTGATCCATTCAACACGTGCAATTTCTTTTCCATCGATACGCCCCGAAATTTGTATTTGAATGCCTTTTGTACCTGCCTGTTCAGTTAATTCAATAGCTTTTTTCATTGCTTTGCGAAAAGAAACTCTATTTTTTAATTGTCCTGCTATAAATTCTGCAAGAATAGTAGGGTGTCCATAAGGATTTGAAATTCGTGAAATAGCTATGTTTAGTTTCCGGTTCACAGCATTAAGTTCTTTTTGGGCATTCATCTGTAATTCTTCGATTTTTCGAGGTTCTATTAATAACTTTGGGAATCCCATATAGATTATGACTTGAATCAAGTCGGTTCTTTTTTGAATCTCTATACATGCAAT